ATGACAGACCTATTCTCTGTACTATCAATAGGATCGATTATAACAAGTCACACACTCATATTCCATAAATGCAGAAACAAAGAAATTCCACGGTCGAACTACCAAACCAAAATCAAAATGAGCTAAAAATCGAAGACCTAAATGTTTCACTTTATATTGAAAAGCTAGTTAGTCGGGTCTTGTGAATCTAATTCATAGAAATTCCGTCCAGTAAAATGGAAGAATTATAAATCTCCAAAATAATAGATAGAAATACTGCGAATAAAGCCATTGCAACACCCATCAAAGGAGTTGTTCCCCAACCTGGAGCTACTTTACCATATTCCGAATTCAATGGTTTCAATAAATCCCCTACAACAGTTCGTCTCGGACCAGACCTAGAATTACCCTCAACGGTTTGTGTAGCCATAAATCCTATTTTGTATTCATTGAGATCTGTTGACTTTGTATACCATTCCGATGTAGTAAATAAATGATCTTATCCTAGATCTATTGTGGTCTTGAAATTATATAATAATGGAAACAGCAACCCTAGTTGCCATCTTTATATCTGGTTTACTTGTAAGTTTTACTGGGTACGCCTTATATACTGCTTTTGGGCAACCCTCTCAACAACTAAGAGATCCATTCGAAGAACATGGGGACTAGTTGAAGTAATGAGCCTCCCAATATTGGGAGGCTCATTACTTCAATCTTTATTAGATTCTCAATATATAGTAGGATCGTCAATATATATCATGATAATGAAAAATCATTTCATCTTTTTAGTTGGAACTTTAGGTGGTTCTCGAAAAAAGATAGCGAAAAAAATGATTCCTAAAGTCGAGACTAAGAGGAATGTATAAACCAATGCTTCCATAGATTTGATCGTGGTTTACAATTATAGCTTCCATACCTATTTATTTGGGATCGTCTCCCGGATAAAGAAAAAGAAAAAATAAGAGTAAAAGAAAAGGTAGCCATTCAAGTCAAGATTTATCCGGTTCCTTATGTCAAATTCAAATAAAAAAAAAGAAAATGAAAAAAAAGTCGAAAGGGAACAGAACAATGTTGTATCAGACTACTTGTCTTTTTGTAGTTGGATCTCCAAGTTTTTGGAATGCTCCGAATTCTACTTGAGCATCTAAATCTGGGTCAATACCAGCAAAAACATCTCTGAACAAGGTTCTAGCACCATGCCAAATGTGTCCGAAAAAGAAGAGTAGAGCAAACGAAGCATGTCCAAAAGTAAACCAACCCCTTGGACTGCTACGAAAAACACCATCTGATTTCAAAGTAGCACGATCTAATTCAAAAATTTCACCCAATTGAGCACGTCTAGCATATTTTTTCACAGTAGCAGGATCACTATAACTGACTCCATTGAGTTCGCCACCATAGAACTCAACAGTTACACCTACTTGTTCGACACTATACTTCGATTCTGCCCTTCTAAAAGGAACATCGGCTCTAACAATTCCGTCTCCGTCTACCAAAACAACCGGAAATGTTTCAAAAAAAGTAGGCATACGACGTACAAAGAGTTCACGCCCCTCTTTATCTCTAAAAATAGGGTGTCCTAACCACCCAACAGCTATTCCATCCCCATTGTCCATTGATCCCGCTCTAAACAATCCCCCTTTTGCCGGATTATTGCCGATGTAATCATAAAAAGCTAATTTTTCAGGAATTTTAGACCAAGCTTCTGATAAACTTTGATTTTCGGCTAGCCCAGCACCAACTCTTCGATATATTTCTTGCTGGAAATATCCCTGATCCCATTGATAACGAGTGGGACCAAATAATTCAATCGGGGTAGTTGCTGAACCATACCACATAGTTCCAGCAACAACAAAAGCTGCAAAAAAGACAGCTGCAATACTACTGGAAAGGACGGTTTCAATATTTCCCATACGTAATCCTTTGTACAGACGTTGGGGTGGACGCACACTAAGATGGAAAAGGCCCGCTAATATACCTAACGTCCCTGCCGCAATATGATGAGAGGCTATTCCCCCAGGAACAAAAGGATCAAAGCCTTCCACACCCCACGCGGGATTTACAGGTTGTACCCTTCCGGTTAGTCCATAAGGATCGGACACCCATATTCCAGGACCATACAATCCTGTTACATGAAATGCGCCAAAACCAAAACAGGCCACCCCTGAAAGAAATAAATGAATTCCAAAAATTTTGGGCAAATCCAAAGAGGGTTTTCCTGTACGTTCATCACAAAAGATTTCTAGATCCCAATAGACCCAATGCCATATAGCTGCCAAGAAGCACAAGCCAGAAAACACAATATGTGCCCCGGCGACACCTTCGTAACTCCAAATACCCGGATTAGTTATAGTATCTCCCGTTATACTCCAACCGCCCCATGAATTGGTTATTCCTAAACGAGTCATGAAGGGTATAACAAACATACCTTGTCTCCACATTGGGTCAAGAACAGGGTCAGAAGGATCAAAAACAGCTAATTCATATAGAGCCATCGAACCGGCCCAACCAGCAACCAAAGAAGTGTGTATTATGTGTACAGCAAGTAAACGACCAGGATCATTCAATACAACAGTATGAACACGATACCAAGGCAAACCCATGAAAGTACCCCTTCCTTATATCAACAAAAAATAGACACTATGTAACTTTATTGCACTGGAATATGCTATGGACCCTCTTTTTAGTGGATTATCTCGGGTTAAAGGATTAATATTTGTTCTAGTTTTTTTAGTAATAAAGGAACAATTCTATTCGTAGGAACAAAAAGAAGCAGATCTATTCTACACCCGATAAGTAAGAATACGCAATGGTGTAGGGGAGGGGAGAATTGATACTGTTTTATATTAATTGATACTGTTTTATATGGGTGGTTAGATCCCGCTTTGTTCATCAATCAAAGAAAGAACCTATTCGTAAGAATTTTCCTTTATTCATTTGGTCTTCCTTTTTTTTTATTAGAATTTTGATTTATGAACTTATTCAATCGATACTAGAAATCAAAATATGATAAAGACCAATCATTATTAAGACACTAAACCTATTGTTAATGCATATATTGATTGCATTCAACAAACATCTATTGCATTCAAAAAAAAAAGAGCCTATATTTAAGCAGAGGTAAAAGCTCTACTCTACTAAAACCTATTTTGTAATCTTAAAATTTTATGGATATCCCAAGTGACATCTCATCTGAAAAGTGATATACCGTCTAGTGGAATCCGAATTGAATTTATATTAATGGATTTTCCTCTGATTTTCTTATTTTTTGCTGTATTGTAATTGGGCATTTTTTTTTTTTTTAAGAATAATTTTTAATTTATGCCAATTGGTGTCCCGAAAACGCCCTTTAGAATTCCAGGGGAAGAAGATGCAACATGGGTCGACTTATAGTGCGACTTGTCAGATATATTGGGTCCTACGGAATCCTCCCGTTATCTCTCCCGATCGAGATATCCTCTCCTGCACCCCAAAAAAGATTTTTTTGAATCATCAAAAATTGGGAGCGTGAAGTGTAATCAAGTGCAAATCGATCCTTTTTAGGGGTATAAAAAAAAATTATCCATTCCAAATAATTTATGGTTGGCTTTGTTGGATTAAGATTAATAAAAAAAATGAAGCATCCAGGCTCTGTTTATAAAATTATAAAAAAAACCATATATATCTACGTTCTATACATCTATTTTTATTCTGTGTAAAACACGAAATAAATTGAAGAAATAGAAATAAATCGTAGCAAGTAGTATTGGGGTATTTGTCCTATATGTCCAAATTCAAATCGGGCAGATCTTTACTCGGAGTAGAACAGAAACCTAAAAGAAATGATGAAAGAAACCCATCCAAAAACAAGGAAAGTACATCCCAGTTTTGATTCGATCTGGATGAAAACAATATATCAATGAGAAGTTAATTCAATATTTTTTTTTCTTATATCTTATACTTATAATTGTTATAGTATACGGGTCAATCCTCTTTTTTGAAAAATGTAAGAAAAAGGCCACTATGAAAAAAGAAAAAAAGGTTGAAATATACATACACATTGATTCTTTTTCCCGATTTTTGGTGAACCGTATGCGTCAAAAGGTGCATATACGGCTCCTAAGGGATCCAATTTGATCCTAATCAACCGACTTTATCGAGAACGGTTGCTTTTTTTAAGTAGAGAAGTGAATAGTCATGTAGCGAATCAACTTATGGGTCTTATGGTATATCTCAATATGGAAGATAATACCAAAGATCAATTTTTGTTTATAAACTCTCCCGGAGGCTGGGTAATACCCGGAGTCGGGGTATATGATACTATGCAGTTTGTGCAAGCAGATGTACAGACAGTATGCGTAGGACTAGCAGCTTCTATGGCATCTTTGATTCTCTTAGGAGGAGAAACTACGAAACGGATAGCATTCCCTCACGCTCGGCGCCAATGAGTCTTTTATTTGAGAAAAAAAAAAAGACTATGCCTTCACTATAGAAACATATAAAGTAAAAATAGCATGGCACTTTGAATTCGATATGATAAATTTTTTTTTCCAAAACCATTCAATTATGTATCGAAAGAAGTAGTATGGGAAAGGGGCTTTTTCCGATTTTATCTGATGATCTATCGGAAGCCTATATTCAGATTCAGCGTCACAAACTTTTTTTGTTTTCACACCGAACGAAAACCTTTTAACAATATTTATGTTATCAAAGAATATGAAAAAAAAAAGAAACTTTGGGATTGCTAAAAAACAGATGAAATAATAAAGCAACGGAACCATCATAGTATTTTTTAACTATTTCAACAAAAAAGGAAGGGTGGTTATTGGATCATTTACCGATCTGGATCTGATAGAACCTCTCTATTTTATTTTATATTATATTTCTTGGATGGAAGGTAAAAAGAAATTCCATTGTAGAGCCGTATGCAATACGCAAAAGATGCCTGTACGGATTCTATATTTTGTTTTTTTATTATATTTTTTTTCTTTACTTTGTCTCTCTAGCCTTACAAAGTGAAGATTTTTTTATTCTGCTATATCATCAGGGTAATGATACATCAACCCGCTAGTTATTTTTATGATATACAAGCGGGAGAATTTGTCATAGAAGCGAGCGAAGTACTCAAACTGCGCCAAAAAATCGTAATAGTTTATGCACGAAGAACAGGCAAACCTTTCTGGCTTATATCCGAAGATCTGGAAAGAGATGTTTTTATGTCGGCAACGGACGCCAAAACTCATGGAATTGTTGATCTTGTTGGCCTTGGATAAAATCGCCTTTATCCCCTTCCGCTTTTAGCATTCTATTCTCTTTCTTTTTTTTTTTTAAGTAGTTATAGTTAAGCTTATTAAAAAAAAAAGTTAAAAAACGAAAAAGAAAATAAGAAATTTATGACAATACAATAATATTTCAAGAAATTCATATCAAATAAGTTAAGATTTTTTATCTCTAAACTCAAACGAAGCGGTTCATTATGTATCCAACCCAATATGCCAACTATTAAACAACTTATTAGAAACGCAAGACAGCCAATCAGAAATGTCACGAAATCCCCCGCTCTTCGGGGATGCCCTCAGCGCCGAGGAACATGTACTAGGGTGTATGTGCGACTCGTTCAGAATCTTAAAAAAACCTATTAATAATATCTATCTTTTTATTGTGTATCAAATTCTGAAATTTATGGTTTTCATTGGTGCAAATCCAATCACCTCCATTTGAAATTTAAGATGAGAAAGACTTCCCCATTGGAAACAAATTCTTATCCATTAAGCAGGGGAAATCCTATTTAAAGGGCGGAAAGATTATGCCCTTACTCTTACCAGAACGGACTAACAGGGTCAGCTACCCAGCTAATCTTCATACTTAAATACCGTTACTGTATAGGTAGATTTCGTTGTGAAAGACCTATTACTTTTTATTTCATGGGTAGAGCCAAAGAGTATGAACTGTACAAGTTAAGAATAGCATTGATTAAATGAAGGAAGGGGCTCCGGTGTATAGAGAGGACCTCGCCGTTTAAGAAGTAACCATAGAAACGACGGAACCCACTATTTTTTTATTCATTTATATTATTTAATGTACTATGTTTTTTTGATACCTAGTATCAATACAATTTCTTATTTCGAGATGAAATGCTTAGAAATAAAAAAGAAAAAAAAATCGTGGTTAGGAAGGTTATAGTAGCAAAAGCCATTGGAATTTTTATTTTATACATTGGAAAGAATCTGTTTTGTTATTAATAGACGACTAGTAAAGAGAAAAGAATAACTGAAAGAAAAGAAAAAAGTTATTCATCAAAGTTTCATTTATTCAATGACCAGAACTAAACGAGGATATATAGCTCGGAGACGAAGGGCAAAAATGCGCTTATTTACATTAAGCTTTCGAGGGGCTCATTCAAAACTTACTCGAACTATGACTCAAGAGAAAATAAAAGCTTTGGTTTCGGCCGATCAGGATAGAGATAGGAAAAAAAGAGATTTTCGTCGTTTGTGGATCTGTCGAATAAATGCAGTAATTCGTGAGAATCGAATTAATAAAATATACTATAACTATAGTTCTTTTTTGTATAATCTGTACAAGAGTCAGTTGCTTATTAATCGTAAAATACTTGCACAAATAGCTATATTAAGTAGGAATTGTCTTTATATGATTTCGAATGAGATCCTCAAATCAAAAAAAAATTCCCCGGAGATTGAACTCCGGGAAGGCAGAGTAGAGATTTGTATGAGAAAATAGAATCATATGATAAAGTCGTCAAAATGAGCAACTACGTTCAATAAAAAAAGATTTATTCTTCTTCACCGATTCTCTTTTTTCTTACAATATGACAATCCAATTTTGATTATCGTAATTTTCGAACAAAACATTAATTCTCATTTCATTATTTGAGTTTAGATTAGAATTTGAATTCAATTGAAGAGTAAACCTATTTTTTTTTTGTTTTAAGACCAGTAGTTCTAGTGGTCGACTTTCTTTTTTGAAATTGTTTTTTATTATTAAGAACAGTTTTAAGACCAGTAGTTCTAGTGGTCGACTCTCTTTTTTCTTCAAATAGTTTTTTATTTCTATCGTTGATAACAAAAGGTAATGAAGATAAAATACGAGCTTGTTTTATAGCAATCGTAATTAATCGTTGTTGTTTTAAGGTCAATCTATTCACTCGTCTAGATAATATTTTTCCCTGGTCACTCATAAATCGACAAAGCAAAGTCGGGTTTTTATAATCAATTATCTCCCACGGTTGGATTCGGGGCAAAGGCTTACGAAAAGATCGTTTGGATTTACGAAAGAGTAGCTTAGATTTAGATTTATTCATGGTTTGTTTATTCTCCATTTTGTTTACCTCCATTTTTTTTATTACTTATATCGAAATAGAATTTTCTTACAAAATCAAATAGGATTAGGATTTCTTTTATATATGTTATATATAATTAACATTTTTCATGTTCCTTAGAGGGGGCAGGCGATAAATTTTATCTATTTCTTTATCTCTCCGTGAATCGTATGTTTGCAACAACTGGGACAGAATTTTCTCAA